ATTTCGAATAGTATTTACGATTCGCAGTTTTCGATTATCTAATAAATCACTTAATGAAAGTAGATTATCTTTCTATTCATTTAAAAAATTTCATGACCCCTTCCCGAACCAAACTTGAACCTTTCGATTCATTTGGCTCTCACGCTCAACTACTTCGATTTTTTTATGGTTAATTGCCATATCTTTTTTGAATGTAATGATGTAATGAACCTATCCTCTACTCTTTGTTCAGATTCGAACACAATTGGAAATCAATCAATATCCAAAGGCCAGAATATAATTTTTGGAGGACTCTTCTGACCAAACAAAAAATATGTAATTGTCAGCAAAGTTGTTTTTTTTTTTCAAATCAAAAATAAATTGATTATTTTATATTTCTAAAATTTTATATTTCTAAATAGGTCATCACCTCAGCATTTGGCATTTAAACAAAAATGTAAGAAAAACAAAGAAAAAAGGATGAACCTTTTCCCAATACAAATAAAAGTGTCAAATCTTTTTATCGATATGAGTGTTATATATCGATAAATTTAGAACTATTCCTTGTAAATGGAAAAATAGTTTCCGTATTAACAGAGTGGTAGAAAGACTACCATGCTGTGGCTGAACTTCAAACGGTTTAGCTTTAACCATGTTAATAGTTCCACATTGTTGGGTGCTAGAGAATCAAAGTATATTTACCAACAAATCGCGAAATGCTATGGTTCTTCCATATGATTCTATGGTTTAAAAATTTATTCAGAAGTAATTCGCGAGATCATGCACCTTTCTTTACGAGTTATACCGAAAAGCGGTGCATCTGGTTGAATCCAGTCTATTCTTGAAATAAACAACTCGCACACACTCCCTTTCCAAAAAAGATCAATACACCAATCACTACACTTAGATTTATTGGATTTGTTGCTAAAATATCGGTATTAAATCCGAAACTCCCGGCAGATGGCCAGTGACCCAGGGAAACGAAAGAATCGGTTACATTTTTCATAGGATCTCCTCTTATAGACTAAAAGAACAAAATTTTTGTTGTATTACTTGACCTATTTCCTATTTATAAATCGAAAATAGATTGAAAATATATTCCATTTAATAATGTATTTTTTCAATTGAGATTTCCAATAAGAATTAAGAATAAGACTTATTCGAATAGAATTAGGTACGGGGTTTTTGTGTAAATTGCGAAATACCTTGTCTGTTGCACCATTCCTAAAGAGATTTCGTTGGACTAAGAAGGGGAAGGAAGAAAGCGAGTCGGTAACACTAATTCCTCATCCTCAAATCAGCCCTTCCCCCCGGTTTTTCTTACCAAATAAGTAATTTAATTGTAGGAGCGTAATCTTGGTATAATGCGAATAGGCAAGCAGACAAGCGTCAAGTCCAAAGAAAAAAATACGTATTTTTTTCTTATTAGGATTAAACGAAAGGATTCGCAAATAAAAGAGCTAATGCTACAACTAACCCATAAATTGTTAAAGCTTCCATAAAAGCCAAACTAAGTAATAAAGTACCTCGTATTTTACCCTCTGCTTCGGGCTGTCTAGCAATACCTTCTACAGCTTGGCCTGCAGCAGTGCCTTGACCAACTCCCGGTCCAATAGAAGCAAGCCCTACAGCCAATCCAGCAGCAATAACGGAAGCGGCAGAAATAATTGGATTCATGATATGATAAGTTCCTTGCACAAAAAAAGAAATGGTTAATGATACAATCAACGAATAAATTATGACTTAATTATTCCATCGACTAAGATTCAGCCAGTCGAAGTCAGTAAGAACTCCGAATTGAAATACTAATATTCCATCAGAAAGGCTTTCTCTGTTTTAGTTCCTATTTGTTAAGTCTTCCCTGAATCTATACAACTTGAGTTTTTCATTTCCTTCTTTCTAACCATTCTTTGAATTCTTCGACCCTTTCTTTATTTTTTTGTTTATTCATTCTCATAAGTAAAATAAACAAAAAACATAAAAAAAGACTTCTCTATTAAATATTAATAATTAATTTTTATTAATTATTATTATTAATTAAAGTAGGGCTTACTATCAGTTCATATATAACTAGTCAATATCTAATATCCAATATACATGTCTTTCTTCCATAACGTAAACCCAGTATTCCGCCGTAAATGAAATTGGATTCTAGAATCTTTTAGCCATTCGATTCCATATACCTAGCTCGGCCTTTCTATACTAACCACCCCCCGATCCAAATCCCTTTGCTATTACTTTCTATTACTATAGAATACAAGTATGTTACCTAAGTAGATTCTCTTGAAATATATATTTACTTTTTCTAAGAAAAAGACTCTTTCGAAACTGAATTAATGATGACCCTCCATGGATTCGCCTATATAAGCTGCGGCTAAAGTTGCAAAAATAAGAGCCTGAATGCCACTTGTAAATAATCCAAGAAACATGACAGGTATAGGAACTACTAAAGGTACTAAAGAAACAAGAACAACAACGACTAATTCATCGGCTAATATATTTCCGAAAAGTCGAAAACTGA